GGATTTCCTGGGAAACGAAATCATAGGCACGTAGGTTCAGAGCCAGGCCAACTACGCCAATAGCGCTCATCCATAAACCCGTAACGGGTACAAATAGCATAAAGAAATGTAACCAACGTTTATTGGAAAAAGCAACACCAAAGATTTGGGACCAAAAGCGGTTAGCAGTTACCATTGAATAGGTTTCTTCAGCTTGAGTTGGGTTAAAAGCGCGGAAGGTATTTGCACCATCACCATCTTCGAATAGAGTGTTTTCTACGGTAGCCCCATGAATAGCGCATAGCAGAGCCGCGCCTAATACTCCGGCAACTCCCATCATATGAAATGGGTTCAACGTCCAATTATGAAATCCTTGGAAGAAAAGGATGAATCGAAATATAGCTGCTACGCCAAAACTCGGCGCAAAGAACCAACCAGATTGTCCTAGTGGATAAATAAGGAATACGGAAACAAAAACTGCGATTGGACCAGAGAATGAAATTGCATTATAAGGCCGCAATTGAACAGACCGAGCAAGTTCAAATTGACGTAACATAAAACCGATTAGTGCAAAAGCCCCGTGTAGAGCGACAAAAGTCCACAGACCACCCAATTGACACCAACGAGTAAAATCCCCTTGTGCTTCTGGGCCCCATAGTAGCAACAAAGAGTGCGCTAAACTATTGGCAGGGGTGGAAACCGCCGCGGTTAAGAAATTACAACCTTCCAAATAGGAACTAGCCAATCCATGGGTATACCAAGAAGTTACAAAAGTAGTCCCTGTAAACCAACCTCCTAAAGCGAAATAAGCACAAGGAAAGAGCAATAGGCCGGACCATCCTACAAAAACGAAACGGTCCCTTCGTAACCAGTCGTCCATAATATCAAATAGATCATTTTCTTCTTTAGTAACTCTACCAAGGGCTATAGTCATACTGATCCTCCTATTCAATTACTTCAACCATTTCCGAGCACTTCATATTACTTCCAGGGCATACGATAGTTTGATTATCTATGGACGATTTCTTTCTCGCTCAATGCCCTTTTTCAATGGTCTCGAAGATATAAATTTTGCATTTTTATCTATGGGGCCACAACCGAGGCCGTGGTAAATCCATGAATTTCATTCTATTAATTTTTCTTATACTATAGAAATAAAAAAATAAACATTTGAATTCAGCATTATTCCATGATTCCTATTTCAAAGCCTATCTTTTAAGAGAAAAATAACCCCTCTTTTCTCATTCGCTTTTTTTTGCATGGGTGAAAGAACAAAAATAGGATTCTAAAAAAAAAAAAAAAAAAGAAAGATATTGAAAAGAAAAATTTACTTTTGAAACCCCTTTTTATGTGTAACGGAAAAGAGTTGCGATTTCTTCTTATTCCTATAGAACGTCTAGTAACAAGAATATGAAATCGTAAATAGCGAAAAATTCTTGCCTTGCGCGATCTAAGTCTAAGGAAATACAAAAAATCCGCTTATACACCAATTTCATCCACATCAAATTTATATATCAGAATAGCGGATAGAGGCATCATTCAAGGGGTCAGGTCTACTTACTTTATCTTTCTTTCCAATTTTTTGGTGGGTTTGATAAGAACCTTTTTTGCTTTGTGGATAAATAATTGAAAAAAAAAAAGAGTTTTTTTATATAACCTGCTTGTTTTATTCTAACAAATCCTATATGGAACTGCCCGCTGAAGAGAAAATATATCTGATTGTCTCTCAGCCTATATCAAATTTTAGAAAGAAAAAACAAGAATTTTCTTCTTTTTTTTATTAACATTAAGAAAAAAGAATATAACTAAAATGGAATTGGCAATATAATTTTTATGCACTTTTGAAATGAAAGAAAAAGAAAAGGTTTTTTGCAATCGTTATTTCTTGCCTCTGTCATATCACGAAAACCTTTCGATTTGGAATGGGGAGAGATGGCTGAGTGGACTAAAGCGGCGGATTGCTAATCCGTTGTACAATTTTTTTGTACCGAGGGTTCGAATCCCTCTCTTTCCGCCCCCTCGGATCATTTGGGACTTTTGAATTGTAAGGAATTCTGACCCCCGGATTTTCTCATGGATAAATGTACGAAAAAAATCCAATTTGTAAGAAAAAATTCCCAAAAATTTTGGATTTTTACTCCTCACGCCCAGGATTACGTCCTGGGTCATTAGATAAGAATCCAAAGATAAAGAGGGAAACAAAGAATATCACTACTGTATAAACAAAAAGTTTGAGAGTAAGCATTACATAATCTCCAAGATTTTTTTTAAGGAATAGATTACCCGTTTTTCCTTACCGCACAGATCCACTAGGATGGTTTTTTTTATTTTGACACCTAAAAATGCAAAAATCAATTCTAAAAAAAAAAAAAATTGCAAGAATTGCTTTATAATAAGCACTCTTATCAATATCAAAAATTCGTTTAGGTATTGTGTGGGTACCTAAAGGTACCTGCTCAACCTAGGTGCAGGGGGTAGAAAGGCAGATCCAAATTTATTGCTGCAACTATACATTCAATGTAGAAGAATTCGAATTTTAGAATCGAAGGTTCATAATATAAGACTTCTCGGCTCTTATTCATTTTTGGAATTTTTTTGGAATGAATACATCATTCAATTTGGCAGACAGAATAGTAAAGATTTCATCGAAAACTTACAGCAGCTTGCCAAACAAACGCTAAGAGAAAAAAGAGTACAGGTATGACAGGCATAACATCCACGATTGGGTTGAAAATGGCATAAGCTTCGGGTAATTTGGCGAAGAAAAAACTAGTCGGATAAAGAACAGAATTAAAACAGATACAGGTTAAACTAAGTATATTAGGCATAACAAGCATTTCGTTCTTGTAGAGTAGATAATTGGATTTTGATTGAGTTATTTTTCTAAGGGAAAAAGGAAAAGAAAAGGTGAATTCAAAATCCTTTTTTCTTCGAACTTTCCCAAACAAAAAATACCTCCTTGTATTCGCATTCTCAAATGAGAATGGAAGAAATTCGACTTTCATATAATATCTTAATAGAATTCCATGTAATGATCAATGCATTTTTTGAATTCTATATTATCCGCATGTCTAGAATCCTAGCAATAAAATATTCCTCATTTTTTAGGTAATTGAAGTGGGATTGACGAATAATATAGAAAACTAATACTGTTTATTAGTGTCGCATAAAACGAAATGAAATGGGGCGTGGCCAAGTGGTAAGGCAGCGGGTTTTGGTCCCGTTACTCGGAGGTTCGAATCCTTCCGTCCCAGATTTTTTCTTTTTTCTGGTGAAATGAAAGATAGAGTCGTATTGTGCCCTGCACGACAAAAAGTTTATTAAGAGAATAGAATAATTATCTCTTATGAACTCGTGGATTAGATGCATTTCTAAGCATTCATTTTCTTTCTCAGAAAACAAAATCAAGTGTCAAGTCCAGTCAAATTGAATATCTTTATTTTCATAAAAAATTTATGTCTTTTAAATTTTGAACTTCTTAGATAAACTTTATGCTCCGTATCCAGGAAGTGGGAATTCTTACAGGATACATTTGACACCCAATGTGAAAGAAAAGAAGTACTCCCTAAGTAAGTAAAAAAAAAGGGGGGGGGTATCCTAATTCGATGTTTCATGGCTAGATTAAAGAGGAGGATGTTTTTAGCTTCAGCACAGGCCTTAAAACGTTTGACCAAGATCGGCGCGATAAAAAAGAAAAGAGGTTCCATTCTACGGATAGGGACTCAATTTTTCTATTTTAGCTATTATCTGATTTGCAAATAGCCATTTCTAAATTAATGGAATGTTAGGATTAGAGAAAAATTCATATATTCTGTCTACTCGACTTTCGAATTGATTGAAAAAAAATTAATGAGGTAAAACACTGTATAAAAAATGAGAACTATCCTCCCTTTATGATAGAGATAGATTTTTTTATTATTTAGTAAAAAATAAGGGTCCTTCTTTTTCTTTGGTTAAGCAAAAACGATCTTGATCTGTGATTCTTTAAATATCCAGAATGATCCATTCTGGTAAGGTTAAGGTAAGAACTGTTCGTTGGATAGAGTGGATTCCAAAAAATCAGACTTTTCTTAGAAGTATGATATGAGAACTTTATAACTACCAAAAAACTACCAATCTTTTCATTGGCATAGTTTATTTGGTTAATAGTTAATTGTTTTTTTACAGAAAAATATATTAATTAATTAAATTAATTCAACTTTTTGGAGGTTGCTAGTTTTTTTGTTGTGGAAGAGTCGATTCTTCTCATTTCAGGATTGAGCATCTCAAGTTCTCTGTTGAGAATAAAAATTAAATAATAAATAAGTCTTAAGCAAACTTTTTTCTTCCTCTTTTTCGAACTATGTTTCATTCATATGATAGAATATGGGTTTAAATAAATTGGATCTTTGCAGAGTCTTCTCCAATAAATACTTATTTCTTTTATCCGAATTTCCCCATAGAGAGCAAGTTTGAATTAGTATAAAAAAGCAATGACTATTCATGATTCCACCCATATTGGATCAATTCGCGATACCATTTTGCAATGAAATTAGAGGAATGAATGTTATGGTAAAACTTCGTTTAAAACGATGTGGTAGAAAGCAACGTGCGACTTGAAGGACACGATCAATTATGGATTTTGCTATCCATCATTTTCCATAGTAACGAAAATGCCCTTGGCTCGACATAGTCTGTTCTATTCGTCCCGAATCAATTTGTGCTGGGTTGTTTGTAAGTAAATAGTACACGATGGAGCTCGAGAGGACAAATTTTTTTTTATCAAGGGAAAGAATCTAGGGTTAGTGAAAACTAATAAATTAGGCCAACTTTGTCAGTCTATCCTTAATATAGAAATGGAAGGTTAAAATAAGAAAAAAGAAAGGGTATGTTGCTACTCTTTTGAAAGAAAAAAGAATAGGAATTCCCGAAGTAATGTCTAAACCCAAGGATTTCACAAATCAAAGATAAAGGATTCTGGAACAAGTAAACACGATTTTCAACCGTCTCAACAATAGAATTAGATCAGAATAAGGAATAAAAGTCCATTTGTTCGAGATGAGATAAAGAAAAGAGTTTAGAGACGACTCAAAAAATTTCGAAGGATTTTCTTTTGAAGTCTGTCAGTCAAAATTAGCCAACTTGAGTCATGAGTATAAATGAAATTTGTTTTTTCTTTTCTGTAAGGAAATTAATACAAGTCATAATTTAAATTTCTATTCACTTGTATTATAGACAGAAATTCGAATCATTTTTTCGAGCCGTATGAGGAGAAAACCTCTTATACGTTTCTAGGGGGGGTTTGTTTATCTACATCTATCCCAATAAGCTATCTATCGAATCGTTGCAATTGATGTTCGATCTCGAAGAGAAGGAAGAGATCTTCGAAAAGTGGGTTTTTATGATCCGATAAAGAATCAAACTTGTTTAAATGTTCCAGCTATTCTCTATTTCCTTGAAAAGGGTGCTCAACCTACAAGAACTGTTTATGATATTTTAAAGAAGGCAGAAATCCTTAAAGATAAAGAAAGAATTTGGAGTTAATTGAAAAACTAAATGAATAAAAAAGTAGGAGAGGGTCGCTAGTACCCCTTAATTATTTAGACACAATTTGCCTCTTTCTTAGTCCTATTTTTTTGCTGCATTTATGTCGTGCTAATCCAACAAAAGTCCTTATTTTATTTCCTTTTTGGATCTAATGGGTTTTCTTACCATTGTATTTCCATTGACAAAGGTCTATTGAACAAATAGAATTTGTAGATAGATAGGTCTCTTTATCGTCACTCCATATTAGGTATTTCTGTCTACACCTCGCTCAAATGATAGGGTTGCCCCTCTTGCATGTACTTTCATACAAGATTTTTTTATTCATACAAGATATTTTGATTTAAAGAAGTCAAAAAAATTACTAAAAAAAAAAAAGAAAATTTTGCCATTGTGATTGGAGCCGTTCCTTTTTTACCCTTAGTGAAATTTAACCGGATCTCTTCATTTTGGTATTTGAGTTTTTTTAATTTTAATGGGTGATAAAGTCTTTCTTTTGATGTCTTGCTAATTCAATGTTTTGACAGGAGCGTCCGGTGTAATTCCATCGATTTTTGGATTTCGATCGTATCTAAGATCCTGTTTTATCTGGGTTGCTAACTCAATGGTAGAGTACTCGGCTTTTAAGTGCGACTATGATCTTTTACACATTTGGATGAAGCAACAAATTCGTCCAGACTCTTGGTAGAGTCTAGAAGACCACGACTGATCCTCAAAGGTAATGAATGGAAAAAATAGCATGTCGTAATAAAATCAATTTCTTTTTTTTTGAATAAAAAAAATTCCTTCTGGGTCTAGTGAATAAATGGATAGAGCCTCGCTCTAATTCTGGTAAAAAAAAAGCAACGAGCTTAACTTCTTAATTGGAAGGATTCCCCGATCTAATTAGACGTTAAAAATAGATTAGTGCCTGATGTGGGGAAAGGTTAGGTTTTCCTATGAGTGGACCCTTGCCTTTTTTTTAGAAATCCTAATTATTCTTGATTATGGATTGAAAAGGAATGTTATGAATTGAATGTGTAAAAGAAGCAGTATATTGATAAAGAGACTGTATTCCAAAGTCAAAAGAGCGATTGGCCTGCAAAAATAAAAGATTTGTTCTTTTTTGTAATTCGAACAAACATAAACTAATTAGATAGAAAAAGAGCGGAAAAAGATCTATGGATTAGACTCTCTTTCTTTCCAGGGTTTGTATTATGCAACACCCTGTTCTGACCATATTGCACTATGTATCAAAATTTGATAAACCGAGAAATACTTTTTTTCTCTTATTCAAGTAGAAATACAAATGGAAAAATTCGAAGGGTATTCAGAAAAACGGAAATCTCGTCAACAATACTTCGTCTACCCACTTCTCTTTCAGGAATATATTTATGCATTTGCCCATGATTATGGATTAAATTTTTCCGAATCCGTGGGAATTTTTGGTTGTAATAATAAGAAATTTAGTTCACTACTTGTGAAACGTTTAATTATTCGAATGTATCAACAGAATTTTTGGATTAATTCGGTTAATCATCCTAACCAAGATCAATTGTTGGATCACAGCAATTATTTTTATTCTGAGTTTTATTCTCAGATTCTATCTGAGGGGTTTGCGATCGTTGTAGAAATCCCATTCTCGCTAGGGCAACTATCTTGTCCGGAAGAAAAAGAAATACCAAAGTTTCAAAATTTACAATCTATTCATTCAATATTTCCTTTTTTAGAAGACAAATTTTTGCATTTACATTATCTATCACATATAGAAATACCCTATCCTATCCATTTGGAAATCTTGGTTCAACTCCTTGAATACCGGATTCAAGATGTTTCGTCTTTGCATTTATTGCGATTCTTTCTCAACTATTATTCGAATTGGAATAGTCTTATTACTTCAATGAAATCCATTTTTTTTTTTTCAAAAGAAAATAAAAGACTATTTCGATTCCTATATAACTCTTATGTATCAGAATATGAATTTTTCTTGTTGTTTCTTCGTAAACAATCTTCTTGCTT